TATCCAAAACGACTCGCTTTCTAGATGATCCCGCTAGAAGAGGGCGATTCTAACAAATACTTCTATTCTAGTTACTTCGTTCCTTATTTCTACTCAAGGAAATCCTGAGGAAAAGAATTTTATTGTTTCTACCGAGCTGAAACAATATGGCGATGCGATGGCTTTGGTAAACCAAAGTCATCGTTTCCTAGCTATTTGGCTTCAATCTTTTCCTTTACAAAAAAGGGGGAAGATCTAGTTACGATTAGAAATACACCTTTTTATCTTCATCCATGGATCCTTTCTTTATACTCAAGGAATGGGAAGGGTTGATCCAACTTACAATACAAAGAAAAATTCTGCTTCGCGATTCCATAATCCAATGAATTTTGTTGTTCAATTTCTAATTGAACTTTGGATACAAATCACTAGAATGTATATTCTTCCTCAAATGTGGCATTGAGGGTTAAAGGATTAAACCCCTTTAAGAAATAAAGTTTGTCGGTCGGAAAATGAATCAAACAGAAAGACCCTCTAACTATTTCCGTTGTCGATAGAACGAATCACACTTTTACCACTAAACTATACCCGCTACAATATGATTATTGTCTGTGAATTTACTATTTGTCGAATAAGTGAATGGGACGTAATCGAGATGGGATTAGAATCATTAAAATTGCAGTAAGTGCTGACGTGTTCCGATGGGCGACTTAATGAAATAGACGAAGATTCGTTTAAATAACAAGTTATATCTTTTGCATGGGGAATCATTACTGACAGTCCCGGCTCGAAATGACCATTGAAGTCGGAACATAAACATAAGAATGAGTTGTGCAAGAATCGGTAGTTCCATTTTTTTTTTTTTTTTTTTGAACTTCTCCATTAATTCTTTTTCGAGTAAAGAAACGATTTCTCCCCGCAAAAAAGTGAGAGTTTGCATCTTATCTTTTTCGAGGTTACTCTATTTCTCTATTCATTTAACTACCAAATTTTATGAATTTGGGTTTATTGTATCTAGTGAAAAATAAAAAATCATAGTATTCGTCTTTTTTGCGGACTCAAGTGTTCAAACAAAGCTTTTCCCATGAGAAAAGAAATGTGTGTTTTTTCATTCCAGTAAGTCAATATCAATAAAATAAAAAAGCAAAAAATTAAGAATCATAAGAAATGACAGGAGTGTCATAGGAGTGGAAATAGCCTTTGCCACTGCCATAATAACAAGTATTTTCTTTTTTAAACCAGAAAAATCATTTGATCTATGATTCATTGGAACAAAACGAGGAATGGCCTGGCCAGTCTCTAGCCAGGCCGGGGAATAAAAGAACCTTGATTTTCTTAATCTTTACTTCGCGCATTACAAATGAACTGTCAATTTGTTATTGGGAGAGATGGCTGAGTGGACTAAAGCGGCGGATTGCTAATCCGTTGTACGGATTTTTCGTACCGAGGGTTCGAATCCCTCTCTCTCCGTCCCTTCCGATCACTTAAGATTTCTCATCTTTCGAATTCTAAAAAATCTTGATCCCTTCTTATCTTGGTTAAATGTATGGAATATAGAAAATCTTAAGAAGATTAAGAAATCCAGGAACTAAAAACCTCCGATTTTTTTTATTCCTCGCGTCCAGGATTACGTCCTGGATCATTAGATAGGAATCCGAAGATGAAGAGAGAAACAAAGAATATCACTACTGTGTAAACGAATAGTTTGAGAGTAAGCATTACACAATCTCCAAGATCTTTTTTGGTGGAAAGGAAATAGGGGAATAGATTCTCTATTTTTGTACCACATATCCTATTTTGACACCAAGAAATTGATTTCTATTCTAGAAAAGAAAGGGATTCATTTGTAATAAGATAAGATTTCCTTCGTTACCGAAATTTTTTTAATACTAACAATTACGTATTGTGGGGGACCTTACATGAGGTGTTTGACCTTTGGAGGGTCAGAATGAGAAAAAGGGGTGATCCATATCCATCTCAGTTATCCAATTTCTATGTTTGAATCGAGAGTTTATAAGATAAGACTTATCTTGATCTTATCAAGATCAATTGTTAGAATAGATTTCTTTTTTTTTTTTTTCTCGAATCAATCATGAATTTTTCTAGGACAGTATTCAAGATCTCATCGAAAACTTACAGCTGCTTGCCAAACAAGGGCTAAGAGAAAAAAGAATACAGGTATGACTGGCATAATATCTACGATTGGATTGAAAAAAGCATAAGCCTCGGGTAATTTGGCGAAGAAAAAGCTACTCGAATGAAGGGTAGAATTAAGACAGATACAGATCAAACTAAAGGTTTTAGGCATAAGAAAAATTTTGCTCTTGGAGAGAATTTCATTATTATTGAGTTATTGATATAAGGGAAAAAATGAAGAAAGAAGATAGGCCAAACAAAAAAATTCTTCTTTGCTTTGAACTCCCCCAATCAAAAATCTTTCAATTCTCAAATGAGAATAGAAAAAATCATACTTTTCTACAATATCTTAATTGATTTATATATAATGAGCAATAAATTCATGTAGATTCTACATCTACATGTGTAGAATTTTAGCAACAACCCATTCCATATATATATATATTGGGGCGGGAATTGACGAACAACTAATAGATATATTAGTGTTATTAGTGTCGAATGGAAATCTAAATGGGGCGTGGCCAAGTGGTAAGGCAGCGGGTTTTGGTCCCGTTACTCGGAGGTTCGAATCCTTCCGTCCCAGCCCCGATTATATCATAACAATGTTCTTTTTTTTTAACAATCCTCTGTTTAAAAGTGTAATATTGGATACAACGCGGTCCCATCCCATCTTTTTTTCCGATTTCTAATGAAGAATCAATCCTTTTTGAATTCCCACATGATGCATTGTGAGTCGAAATGCCTAAGATAAGTCTCTATCTTTCCTAAAGTAAATGAGGTATTCAAAATGACTAATTTTAGGCGGATCCTGAATTTGAAACAGGAGGAGTTCTTGGTACTCATTTCATCACTGGACTTAAAGCCACTAAGTCTGGGGGGAACAAAATAAAAAGAGAAAGAAAAAGAACGAATCGAATTGATTTGGACTCATTTGGCTCTATACCTATACAAGATAGCATCCCGTAAGAAGATCTTTTTTTGATTCGTTTTGACTATGATCCTCATAAAATTGTGTAAATACGAGTTAATTAGCAAAGGAAGGTGTCACTTTCAATATCTGTGTTATATGCATCGCATTAAAAAGAATGAAATTCAATATGGAACGGATGTATTTTCTTTGGACCTAATTGCTTTTATTTTAAGTTCATTGGGCTCCAATTATTCATTGGAGATCGATGAAACGATGGGAGGAGATTCATACATTCTATTTCCATTCCATTATGGAATGGAAATAGAATGTCAGGAAAGATTCCTGAACCTGAAATAAACCAAAATCCGTATAAAATGAACCGCGTCCAGTCCATATGTATTCTTATTGTTCGATGTTAGTAACGCAGATATTTTGGTTTCGGTGAAATAGATTTGTGATCTCTTAAATATACACGATGACTTACGGTCACAATTCTTCAGTGTATCTGATGGATACGGAAAGAGCATACTCCTACGATTCTGATTTTCTCAATCAGATGAGAGACTAACGACCTTAATATTATCTTATATAAGCCTTTCCTTTTTTATTCATTTCCATGAATCCAAACAAATTAGATTTGTTTCTCGACCCATTTATCTGGTTTAAATCGTTGATGATTCAATTGGAAAAGAAAGAAGGATTTCTCTTATGCTGATCAAATTTGTGTATCTTTCATTAATGAGATATCTGCTAAACCTTTTAATTACTTGTTTTGATTGTAGCGATTTGATTGATTTAGAGATCAAACTCATTCTTTCCAGGAAAACTTATTTTTAATAATGATCATCCTAAGAAATTCTTGAAAGCATTTTTTATGATTCCTTACCTTATAAATCTTAAATATTCGAAGAAGTGTGAGATTGGTTAATTTATTCTATCGAGTTACTTGCGACTTTTCTGGGTCATTAGAATAACTTATTTAGTTAATGAATCGTTTTATTTTGTTCCGGTATTGATGATTTAATTCAAGACTCTTCTTTAGCTTAGTTGTTCAAGAAAGAATTGGACTGTTCATGAGTGATTGTCCCGAATAATATGTTGAAGGTGTAGATAGAAATAAGTCTTAAGCAGCGCATTCTTAGTGTTTTTTAGAAATGTGTGTTATTCATATGACAGAATATGGGGTTGAATTGGCTTCTTGCTGAGACTTTCCCAGAGAAATAAATGTCTATTCATCCATATAGAAAAGGGTATGGCCCATTCTACTATGCACTGATGGAACCAATGACTATTCATGATTCCATATTGAATCAATTCCATACCGGTTCCAAGTTAGAGGTAGAGGAATGTTATGGTGAAACTTCGTTTGAAACGATGTGGTAGAAAGCAACGTGCGACTTGAAGGACAAGATCTGTTGTGGATTCTTGCACCCACCATTTCCATTTTATATATCAATGAAGATGCTCTTGACTCGACATAGTTTGTTCTATGCCACTAGGACCCAATTTTTGGGGGGATAGTACATGATGGAGCTCGAGCATAAATTCTTGATTCATTTATCAGAGGGAAGGATCTAGGGTTAGTGCCAGTCAATAAGTTGTTCCAACTTCGTAAGGATATCTTCGATGTAAAAATAAAAAATTCGAACAAGTTTCAAATCCAAAGGCAAAAAAGTACAATTTGTCGGAATTGGTAAAACTTTTTCGATCAAAAGTGTATTGTATCATAGGGGAATCAATCATTTGTGTAATTGTTCAATAGAAAGAACAAAAGGTATGTTGCTGCCATTTTGAAACAATTAAGGATCACCGAAGTAATGTCTAAACCCAATGATTCAAAGCAAAGATAAAGGATACCGGAACAAGGAAACGACACTTTCCATTGTCTCAATAACTAGATCATAATGAGAAACGAAAATAGATTCTAGATGAGACAACAAAAAGAGGTTAGAGACGACTCAATAAATGCCTAAGGATTTATCTTCGATCTCTTTGATAATTACCCGACTTGAGTTATGAGTATGAATGAGATTTCTTTTTCAGTAAGGAAGAATAAAAAAATGACTCAAATCCTAATTAATTGATGATTTTTATGGATCTGTTTTTCACTCAATACAGAAATTCGAATCATTCTTTCTCGAGCCGTACGAGGGGAAAGCCTCCTATACGTTTCTAGGGGGGGTATTGTTCATGTATATCTATCCCGATGGGCTATCTATCGAATCGTTGCAATTGATGTTCGATCCCGAAGAGAAGGAAGAGATCTTTGTAAAGTGGGTTTTTACGATCCGATAAAAAAACAAACTTATTCAAATGTTCCTTCTATTCTATATTTCCTTGAGAAAGGTGCTCAACCTACACGAACTGTTCATGATATTTCAAAAAAAGCGGAAGTATTTAAGGAACTTCAAATTAATAAAACGAAATGAAATTTCTGAAATACAAAAAGGGAATATCTAGCTTTGTGTAATTTTTTCTCTACCGTTCCTTTTTTTCTTGCTCTATTAATATTTATTGACTATTGCTAACACACGATCCCATATCATATGACGACAAAAAATCTCTTCTATTGACATGAATAGAAAAAAAAAGATCGAGTGAAGTGAATAGTAGTGCCAATCCAACACAAGTCCTTATTTTGTTTATGTTTATGGAATTTGTTTTTCAACATTCAATTCATATTGACAACGGCGTATCGGTCGATTTATAATGGGATCGTGGATAAATAAAAGGATCTATTGTTCTACGTCCCATACATAAGTTTGTTTCTTTCCTTCACTCAAATGATGGCGATTCGCTGTGACAGAAGAAGTTTCTTCTTAATTTCATTTCATGAAAAAAAAAAATGATAAAAAAGGAATGTCCATAAATTATCTCTATTTATCCGTGAATCTGTTGTATTTTCATCTGATCTGAACATTTTTACGTTTTTAATTGATCAACAAATGTTTCTTTTCGATTTGTTGCTGGTTCAATGTTTTGCTTGGGTAAAACAATCCAATCTCTTTGTTTTATTTTTTTTATTTAGATGGTATCTACATACCATATTTACACGGGTTGCTAACTCAACGGTAGAGTATTCGGCTTTTAAGTGCGGCTATGATCTTTTACACATTTGGATGAAGCAACGGATTCGTCCATACCATTGGTAGAGTTTGTAAGACCACGACTGATCCTGAAGGGGAATGAATGGAAAAAACAGCATGTCGTATCAATGGAGAGCTCTGGGAATATTTCATCCTTAACCAGGGCGGTACAAAATCTTGTTTTGATTTTTGTAACGGTACCAAATCAATTCACAGTTGGGTCGCGTGAATAAATGGATAGAGCCCTAAAGGCTCCAATGCTAAGGAAACCAAAAGCAACGAGCTTCGGTTCATAATTCGAATGATTACCCGCTCTAATTAGATGTTAAAAATTGATTAGTGCCTAATGCGGGAAAGAATTCTCCTATGAGTAGATCATCGATTCCTTTTTTTCATGAATCCTAACTATTAACCATTCTTTCTCTATTATAGAGTATGGAGTGGAGACGAGTGTGTAGAAGAAACGGTATACTGATAAAGAGAATTTCTTCCAAAGTCAAAAGATCGATTGGGTTGCAAAAATAAAGGATTTCTAACCATCTCTTGTGACTATAATGAACACAAACAAATTGGATGGAAAGAGAGGATCCATTGCTTGGGATGTACTCCCCCTCTTCAGGGTATCTACTATTTTTTACTAAAATACCTTGTTCTGACCGTATCGTACTATGTATCATTTGATAATCCAAGAAATCCCTCGTGCCTTTGGTCCAAGGGGACCAAGTAGAATTTCAAATGGAGGAATTACAAGGATATTTCGAAATAGATAGATCTCGGCAACAATGCTTCATTTATCCGTTTCTATTTCAGGAGTATATCTACGCACTTGCTCATTATTATGCTTTAAATGGTTCGATTTTTTACGAAACTATGGAAAATTTAGGTTATGACAATAAATCCAGTTCACTAATTGTGAAACGTTTAATTACTCGAATGCACCGTTTGATTTTTTCGATTAATGATTCCAACCAAAATCGATTCATTGGGCACAACAAAAATTTGTATACTCAAACAGTATCAGAGGGCTTTGCAGTTATTATGGAAATTCCATTCTCGCTGCGATTAATATCTTCTTTAGAAGAAAAAGAAATAGCAAAATCTCCTAATTTACGATCTATCCATTCAATTTTTCCCTTTTTCGAGGACAAATTGTCACATTTAAATCATGTGTCACATATACTAATACCTCACCCCGCCCATCTGGAAATCTTGGTTCAAATACTTCACTCTTGGATACAAGATGCTCCCTCTTTGCATTTATTGCGATTCTTTCTCCACGACTATCAGAATTCGAATAGTCTCCATGCTCCAAAGAAATCCATTTCCCTTTGTTCAAAAGAGAATCGAAGATTCTTTTTGTTCATATATAATTTTCATGTATATGAATGC